AACCCTTTATTAATTCATTTTTTTTTTTTTTTTACTTTCACTTTGGAACTTTCTGAATTTATTATTTACGACAAAATAAAATTGAAATGTGAAATTATTGAGTAGTCTACTTCCCTTCAAATGATGAACCCCCCTTTAAATTAAAGGAATACTTTGGGACTCGTAAGGGATTTACTTGTCTATATATCGTTTCGTTCCATTCGATCTTTTAGGTCCCTACTTACCTCGACGGCTATGTCATTATGCCCCTTGAAGCATATATGCGATAAATAGACTTCTGTAACCATGTCATATTTACTTGCTTTAACAGAACCTCTCTTTAAAAGAAATGGAATAGCGCATTCTACTAAAAAATCTTTTTTTTTTCACGAGGTATAACTAGCAATTCCTATTTAGCTGTTACGGAATCGACCATGGATCAATTCCCCCTTCATTTGGGGATATTGAATACACCCAGAATTCTGAGCTTCATGTTACTCCTTCCAAGAACCATGTCAGAGTCGGGGGCATCCCAATCAGATTGAATGGGATGACAGTTTAGTAGTGCAAATCTGTAAAATGCGAATTTCGATCAAATCACACATCGCAGTATACTAGGCCTTCTAATTCCTTAAGGGGCTTATCTAAAAGATTCGCGATATAACTAGGAAGGCGTTTCAAATACCACACATGAGTTACTGGACATGCGAGTTTGATGTATCCCATTTGATATCTTCGTATCCGAGAATCGACAAATTCCACCCCGCATTCTTCACAAAATTTCGGGTCCTCTTTTTCCGCTCCGATCACTCGATAATTTCCACAAGCACAAATTCCACTTTTTATGGGTCCAGAGATTCTTTCACAAAACAATCCATCTTTTTCCGGTTTATTGGTTTTATAATGAAAAGTATAGGGCTTTGTCACCTCTCCAACTATCTCCCCATTTGGTAGGATTTTGTTGGCCCAAGCCTTTATTTGTTGAGGAGACACTAATCCAATTCGAAGTTGTTGATGTTTATACCGGTCGATCATAGAATAGAAATTCTGATTCATTCGGGTCAAACTTCCTTCCGATTAATCTGAAAATTCTTCTCAGATACAAGGAAATGGTTCAGTTCCAGAGCCAAAGATCGTAGTTCTCGAACGAGCAATCGAAAAGATTCTGGGGCATCCTCAGGATTAGGTACTGTTCCTCCAATGATCGTAGCACCAAGTAATTCTTGACGAGCTCTAATATGATCAGATTTAGAAGTAAGCATCTCTTGTAAAATATGAGCAACACCAAATCCCTCTAGAGCCCAAACTTCCATTTCCCCTACTCGTTGCCCCCCTTGCTTGGCCCTTCCTCTAAGGGGTTGTTGTGTAACAAGTGCGTAATGCCCACTCGAACGTCCATGGATTTTATCATCAACTTGATGAATTAATTTTAGGATATAGGACTTGCCTATTAGAACAGGTTGTTCAAAAGGATCTCCTGTTCTTCCATCAAATATTCTGCTTTTTCCCGGAAACTCGGGTTCAAATACCCATGGGTTTTTTGTTTGCTTACTGGCTTCATATAATTCGGAAAACACTAGTTTTCTCGAAGCCTCTTGCTCATATCTCTCATCAAAAGGTGCTATTCTATAATGTCTCTTTAGTAGATCCCCTGCTAACCCGAGCGAACATTCAAATATCTGTCCTACATTCATTCGTGAGGGTACTCCTAATGGATTGAAGACCATATCAACAGGTGTTCCATCTTGCAAGTAGGGCATATCTTGTCTAGACAAAATTTGAGAAATGATACCTTTATTCCCATGTCTTCCAGCTACTTTATCACCCACTTTGATTTCACGTTTCTGTAAAATATATACACGAATCTTTTCTGGATTATAGCTGGAACCCGTCTTTTTCTGGATCCATCTCACATCAATAACTCGACCTCTTCCGCCTATAGGTAGTTTTAGAGAAGTTTCTTTTGAAGTGGATACCTGAATGCCAAGTATGGCTCGTAATAATCTATCCTCGGGGGCATACGAGGATTCGTTCGCTGTCTGAGGTGTTAATTTACCTATTAAAATATCGCCGGTTTCTATCCAAGATCCCAGCATTACAATTCCATTTCTGTCTAAATTTCGGAGTAAATGAGCCTCTAAATGGGGTATTTCCTTAGTAATTCTTTCGGGACCTTGACTTGTCACATGAGTCTGAATTTCATATTTCCGTATGTGAAAAGAAGTATAAATATCTTCACACACCAGCCGTTCGCTAATTAGTACTGCGTCTTCAAAATTGTAACCTTCCCACGGCATATAAGCTACTAATACGTTTTTTCCTAAAGCGAGTTCCCCACCAACTGTAGCCGCCCCATCCGCTAAAATTTGCCCCTTTTTAATGCATTTACCCTGCTGAACCTGAGGTTTTTGATGCATACAAGTATTTTTATTGGAACGTTGATACATAACTAATGGAATGCTTATAGTGTCCCCATTACTTGATAAAATGATCTTGTGAGTATCAGTATAAATGATCTTTCCTTCACGTTCAGCTATAACAGACACCCCCGAATCTAGAGCCGTTTGGCGTTCCAGCCCAGTTCCAACAATGCACTTCTCGGATCGAGAAAGAGGAACTGCTTGGCGCTGCATATTAGAACTCATTAAAGCCCGATTCGCATCATTATGCTCGATAAACGGAATGAGGGAAGCTCCAATAGAAAAATATTGGAAAGGAAAAATACTTCTAAAACGAATCTGTTCCCATGCAATAGTCAAAAATTCTTGACGGTATCGAGCCGGAACAACTTGTTCTTCTTGAACACCCCGATTCAAGGCCAAAGAATTTCCTGCGGCTACCATATAATATTCATCTCTATTTGGTGATAAATAAATTATCTGTGCCTCTTTTGATCTCTCAGACATTTCATAAAGCGGACTCTCTATAGATCCCCAAGGACCAATCCTCACATGAATAGCTAAAGATCCAATAAGTCCAACATTGATTCCTTCAGACGTGTCAATTGGGCAAATACGCCCATAGTGGCTCGGGTGGATATCTCGTATCCGAAAGCTAGCAGTTCGTCCCGTCAATCCTCCAGGACCCAAATAACTCAATTTTCGCCCATGAACAATTTGTGTCAATGGATTAGTTCGATCCAAAACTTGAGATAAAGGGTGTAGGCCAAAAAAGGATTCATAAGTGGTTGTTAATGAAGTTGAAGTTACCAAATTTTGAGGAGTCGGTATCAATTTATGTCGGATTGCTCCACATATAGTTCCTCGAATCGAATTTTCTAAACGAACAAGAGCCAATCCGAATTGATCTTGTAACAGATCTGCTACAGAACGAATACGTTTATTTTTTAAGTGATTCATATCGTCAAATGTACCCATTCCAAATTTAATTCCGATCAAATGATCGGCAGCAGCCAATAGATCTCGTGGTAACAAAAATGTATTGTTCTGAGGGATATCAAGATTCAGTCTCCGGTTCATATTTCGTCGACCAATCCTTCCTAATTCACATTTTTGTTGAAAAAATTTCTTTTGTAATTCCTTACATAAGGACTCAGAAAATATCGGATCCCCACCGACACAAGCAAATTGTTGATAAAACTCCAAAATGGCATTTTCTTTTGATCCAATCTTTTTTTTCTCCTTATCATTCGAGAAAGACAAGAAAATTTCAGGGTAACAAACATTATCTAGAATTTCTCTTAGATTTGAACCCATAGCTGATGATAAAACTAGAATAGATATTTTTTGTTTCCTACTTACACGTGCCCATATCCTTGTTCTTCTATCAATTTCTAATTCCGATCTTCCTCCCCAATCTGATATTATAGTGCTGGTATAGACAGAATTTCCGTTATGATCCAATTCTGAACGATAGTAAATACCGGGACTTTGCAATATTTGATTGATCACAATTCTGTATATTCCATTTACTATAGAGGTTCCCAGAGAATTCATTAGAGGAATGTTTCCAATAAAAACAGTTTGTTGTTGCATATCCCTACCGGTTTTCCAAATTACTCCCGCAGGGATATATAATTCAGAAGAATATGTGAGTGATTCATACACAGCATCTCTTTCCTTTATCAGGGGCTCCACCAATTGATACCTTTCCACAAATAATTGAAATTCCATTTCTTGATCTCTATCTTCAATTTTTGGAAACTTATGAAATTCTTCCGTCAAACCCTGATTAATGAACCTACAAAATCCCTCAAATTGTATCTGACTAAATCCAGGTATTGTGGACATTCCCTCATTTCCATTCCGAAGCATCTTAATCTTAAGTTTCCTATTTATTTTTATTGCAAAAATTCTATTATTGATTCATTATTCATCGAACCATATGGATCGACCTAGCAATAATAGAATGTATATTCTGTTTACTGAATCACATAAAATTTGAGTCAACTCCATATATCTATTTCAAACGTATGAACGGAGATGGGACGGCGGAATAAAGAACATTTTGGGCGCAAGTTCAAATTTTCGACGGGTATAAATAAATTAAGTATAAATAAATTAAGAAAATATTTCTGGAAAAAAATTCTGTTACTTACACTTATGGAGCCTTGTTCAAAATCCAACTTCTACCTAACGTATTAGTATGATATTACGATCCGACGGGATACCGAATGATTGAGATTGAATCTCCTCTATATATCTATATAAATGAGATAAAGACAGAATAATCAGAAGTAGTATAGAGTTTCCCCTTTTTTAACACAAAAAATGAAATTTCATGTTCAAAAAATAATTGGCGGATTTTTTTTGGTAGTGAGGGGAATTTATAGAATACGCTTGAATTGCGTAACTTAATATAAATATACTCAAAATAGTATTGTATTTATTAAGTACATGTTGATACGGCTATCTATCCATATATCACATCCTTTCTTGCAATTTCTGGGGCAATATTAACATGGATCACACTCCACCAAAATGCGTATTTTCTATTCAATATTTCAATCTATTTATTCAATGAAAAATTGAAACATGAGAATTCTCTCTAGGGATATGTACATAAGAAAGAGACCCGTCTCGGTATCTGGGTAACAATTTGTGTTTTGGGGTTTACATATACACATATATGTTGTTATAATTGAAATTGAAAAGTATTTTTTATTGAAAAAAACGAGATTAGTCATAAATCGGTCATAAATAAATTTTCTTTTTCCATTCAAGGAAATTAAATTTTATCTCCGATAAAAATGGAAGAACCATTCACAAATTTCAATTTAAAGACCAATTTAAAGTAAATTGTTAATGGTTCCAATTTGCCCTGAATTTTTCAGTCTGTCGCCAGAATTTGACTCTCAATAGAAAAGAAACGAGAAGAGAAATCATTAAATGATGTATATTTTGAGATATAATAAATCGAAAAAAATAATAGAAACCAGATCCATAAAAAAAAAAAGGAATTTGTTTTGTTTTTAAGGATAAGTACAACGGGATTCAAGATAAAAAAAAGAGTTAGTATTAGAAATAGAATATGGATAATATTTTTATCCATTTTATTTTGGATCGAATTTGGCGGCATGGCCAAGTGGTAAGGCGGGGGACTGCAAATCCTTTATCCCCAGTTCAAATCCGGGTGTCGCCTGATCAAGCATAGGTTTTAGAAAAGACTGTAACCTTTTTTCTTAAAATCTGAGTTTAGCCCAAACCAAATCGGCAGTAATAGGGATGAAGCAAAAACCTCAATTATTAATTTCATGATTGGTAATGATTGATTCTCACCATTTTTTTTGTATTAAAAAAAAAATGGTGAGAATCAATTCCAGAATGGAATTAAGAACTAAGGTCGGAAATCTCGATATACAAAGATTCCTAAGAGGCACCCCATTTTTACTACTAGAATAGAAGAAAAGATTATACAAAAGACTAGCATATCAAAATCTCTTAAACAATTTTGAATTTTAAGTAGCGTCTCGTGACTCTGTTGGGTATTAAATTAGATTGGATACAATGATGGGAAAAAATTTTAGGGCTTGTGGAAAGGCGCGAAGATACTTTGTATTTAAACTCACGAAAGGCTATGAGTGCTCAGACATACAATCAGAATAGTTGGTCGACTCTTATAGTATAGAGTAAAGATAAAAATATAGAGTAAAGATAAAAATGAAAAAAAAAAAGAATATATGTATGTAGTAATAGTGGCAGTGGGTTCTACCGATTCTTTCATAGAAAGACAGTAAGCTTAGATCAAATAGAAAATAGAGGTATCTGATATATAGTTGTCTATAGAAAAGGCGCGTGTATCATCTTGTACTTAATACTTCCTGATTCTACCGGAAATTCAAAAATATTGAAACTTATTGCAAATGTATTCATTGAATTGATTTGGTTCATCAATAGTCTTAAGTCAGAATCCTATTTTGACTATGTGCCATTGATTCCACTATGATTATTAAATAATAATAGAATAATTCCTTCATAGAAATAGGGGACATAATTCACATGGATATAGTAAGTCTTGCTTGGGCTGCTTTAATGGTCGTCTTTACATTTTCCCTTTCACTTGTAGTATGGGGAAGGAGTGGACTCTAGTGCTGTGGACACTACAAATACTAAATGGAGTAATCGATTGCTCAATCGAACTGTATCAATTCTTTATTGATCGTTTTGCGAAGCCTTACCTTTAAAAAAGTATTCAAAATTGTACTGGAATAGAGTAATAAATCATTATCATAATTGTATTTTGAAACTAAAATCTACGCATAATAGGAGATTCTTTCCAACCTAATTTTGACTAAATAGTCTATATTTTTTTTCTAAAAGAAAAGCCATTCTGTTATTATGACACTATATATTTTCTTTCCATTGTAAGCGAAACGATTAGTGATTGTCCAAAGAGGTCCTACACATAATAAAATTAGATCTTTCTTCCGTTAGGCTATTTACATATCACACATTTCACATTTGTTTTAAACTTCTAGAAATTATACTTTTTTGACTCATCTCATGTTTTGTTTAAACATGAAAAACGGCCAGGTTTACTCTAACCTCTTTTCCAAATCCGAAGAAGTTATCATATAACTCCGCGGATCATCCATTAATTGTTCAATCAATGACTTCTTGAGATGAAAAAAAAGAAATAGAATGAAAGTTTTATCTTATCTATATGTACATCTAAAATATACATATTGTAATTTTATCTATATGAAGCCTATATTAATATTAGTATACAATACTAGCTAGTGTGGTAGAAAGAACTATAATATATAGTTCTTTCTACCACACTAGCTTAGATACTTAATAAACTACTTCTGTTCTGATTCCAGCTCAGCGCAATCATTTCATTTAAGACTTAGAGTTTTAATTCTTTTCTTTCATTTCTTGAATCATTGAATTGAACTGCTAAGAACTGATAATTCAAGTTTCATTCAAATTAATCATTTTGGCTAACTGTTTTTACATAGATGATAAGTAAAAAAGCAGTAGGAATTAGAATGAACAGTGCAGTAGCAATAAGTGCGAGAATATTGACTTCCATAATCTAATCTTTTTTTTTTTCGCAATAACTTAACTCGGGATCTAATCCCATAGAGATGATAAATTTTATTCCTGTAAATTCAATGGGATGAATTGTATCTTGATGATACTGAATCAGATCAATATTATGAATAAAAATTTCTGATCCATCCTTTTTCCACTTGTTCCTTTCTATAACCTATCATCTTATCTTCCTTATACAATTCTTCTACTTATACATATACATAGAATTTTGTATATAGAATTATAAGGTATTATATAACCGGTATTCTCTAGGGCATACAGAGAGCCAAACAGTATAAGTATAAGTGAGATGTAAAAAAGGTAAGGTTAAGTCTAAAAAATCGACTATTCAAGCTTTACCTTTACTAAGAAAAGAAAACTAAGAATAAGAAAAGAAAGGAGCCTTGCTTCGTTTTGTTGGTCTTTTATTTTATATTATTAGTATACTCTTTCTTGGATTGGAGTTGGAACGTATACATCAAAAATTAAATATAAAATTGGAATGAGAATAAAATAAATTGTTTCAAATCAGTAGTCATAATTGAGGCTAAAAAAAAAAATTCGATTTAGAAAAGATGTGCTTTAACCTGAAAAGTACTTCGCCGTAGAGTTCAATTCTATTAAGATTAAGTTCATTGTGTATCATATAATAAACAAAGATATTTTTTGTCTGTACCCCCCCCCAAAATATGGGCACTCTATTCCATTTCATTGATCAAGAGCAGAATGATTGAAAAAAAAAGAGTATTGGTATGGTATCTTTTAAACTTTAAATACTGAATATAGCAATAGTACCAATTGTACTAAATCTACATATGTTTTTCCTTATCAATTAGTACTAGGGGAAGAAAAGGAACTTCCCATATTTATCTGATGAGACATGCGAAACAAAAGAAATAATCTCCACGACGGGAATTTGTTTAATTCTATTTTGCTCCTCGTCTTCCCTTTCGCAAAAATTGAGAAATGAATTTCTCAATTCATTAGATCCTAGTTCGGGACTGACGGGGCTCGAACCCGCAGCTTCCGCCTTGACAGGGCGGTGCTCTGACCAATTGAACTACAATCCCGGCGAGGTGTATAGCATACATATACTTAGGGTTTCATAAGAATATTCTACTCGTCATGTTGGAACGTAACAGATATGCGAATGCTATATTGATATCATATCCACATAAACACGGGCTTTAGTGAGAGTGAGACGGATTATTAGTAACTACGGATTATTAGTAACTAGTGATTTTTTATTTTATTGTTAAATATAAATAATCAATCTTTCAATGAGATGAGAAAAAAAAATAGATAGAGAAAAATTTTTCTTTATTTCTCTACGAAGCAGGCATTACCCTTTCTTTTCTGTAGGATAAATTCATTATATCCTACTCATGGGGCGGTGAATTCTTGGGCCGAGCTGGATTTGAACCAGCGTAGACAGTCGTCAACGAATTTACAGTCCGTCCCCATTAACCGCTCGGGCATCGACCCAGGAAGAATTCTTTCTATGCTTATTGATAATCCATGATCAACTTCCTTTCGTAGTACCCTACCCCCAGGGGAAGTCGAATCCCCGCTGCCTCCTTGAAAGAGAGATGTCCTGAACCGCTAGACGATGGGGGCATATCCGCCCGACCGTCATCATACTATAATGATAGTATGAATAGTTTTTTGGAATTGTCAATATAATCTAATGGTATGGCTAGATTCGAATAGTCTTTTTATATTCTGATTCTATAGGATTTTAATTGAACGTTTTTTTTTTTTTTCTTACATTTTTCTAGGTAAATCTAATTTATTTTTCCATTATTTCCGTTATGAGTCTACTGCATATATACATATATGTAGTAGACTCATAATGGAAAATGGCTAAGTCATGAATTGAACAGGCCCTTTTAACTCAGTGGTAGAGTAACGCCATGGTAAGGCGTAAGTCATCGGTTCAAATCCGATAAAGGGCTTTTTTCATGAAACTCGAGTCTTTGTCTTCGTTTTTCATCGGAGAATACAGATATTTTTGATAGTAAAAAAAGGCAAACACCATTGTAATATTTATAATATAAGTTGAACATTTAATCATTATTATACTGACTAATTGAACTTAGTGGGTGGGGTGTTCTACCCTGTAGTGACATAATAGTCCTATTATTATTTATTTAAATATTCCAGGAGACGTAACATAAATATTCTAGATATCCAACCCCTATTTATTAATCACAAACCAAAATATTCCTACTTCCCTATTGTTCCTACCAAACCTACCATAAAAATGGTAACTAAAAAAAAAGTAAGTGGACCTGACCCATTGAATCATGACTATATTGGCTATTCTGATATTAAAATTCGATATATATTAAATTGTAGAAAGCGGGTTTTTTATTTCCTTTTTTAGTTTCTTAGATCACAAAAGACAAGAATTTTTCGATATTTATGATTTGATTTTCTTGTTAATGGACGCTCTATAGGAATAAATCGCTATTCTTTTCCGATACATAATATATATATAAAATATATTTCGAAAATCCATTTTT